AGGATGAATGAAAAAAGATAATGAATTCTTGAATAACTAAAAAAAGGTAAGGCGTCAAACAAACTTTTTGGGGGAGTAGAGTTGGGGATAGAGGGACTTGAACCCTCACGATTTTAAAAGTCAACGGATTTTCATCTTACTATAAATTTCATTGTTGTCAGTATTGACATGTAGAATGGGACTCTATCTTTATTCTCGTCCGATTAATAAGTTCCACCAAGGATCTATCAGACTATGAAGTGAATCATTTGATCAACGAATATTCGATTTTTTCTTAAACTTCGAATTGATTCACACCATTTCTACTTAAAAAAAAAATAGAAATCGAGATTCAGGTCGTCATTTTTGAGATCGTTTTGTGTTACCTATATTTATACAAAATAGGTTTTTATCCTTCATCCCTTTTTTGAAGTTTGGATCGAAGGATTCCTTTATCAACACAAGGTAGTGAACTCCATTTGTTAGAACAGCTTCCATTGAGTCTCTGCACCTATCCCTTTTTTCTCGCTTTCTAAACTCTGGTTTATTCGCGTAAACCAGGATTTGGCTCAGGATTGCCCATTGTTAATTCCAGGGTTTCTCTGAATTTGAAAGTTATCACTTAGTAGGTTTCCATACCAAGGCTCAATCCAATTAAGTCCGTAGCGTCTACCGATTCCGCCATATCCCCTTTTTGCTTTGAGATTAGGATCTCATTATTATGTCTTTCCACTTTTTCTTATGCCGAAACTTTGGAATTCATTACATATAGATACTTTTTTTATTTCTTTGGTATCTTCTTTCATTTTTTTTAGCCCAATCCATATTGATTTAGTCTAATCAACAAAGATTCTATCATTTTTGTATTTGCAATTCAATATGGTTATATATTACATAATATATATATGTTATTCCTTTTCTCATCTTTGTCTTAAATTTTAAAAAATAGTCGAACGGTCGATTCTCTTTTTTTTTACTTCCATGAAAAGAAGTTTATGATTCTTTTTGAAACTTAGAATTCTACAATGTGCAGCGGAAAAAGATTATAAGTCTACTTCGTAGATTTTAAATTCTAATAATTCTAAAAAATTATATTCGAATATTCATTTCGAATATTAATTCGAATAATTCTATATTATTAGAAATAAAAATAAAAATAAAAGTATAAAATAATAATAATAATAATAGCGTGAGGTTAGAACAAAAAAACAATAATTTCAAATCAGATATCATTTAACGAAAAAAAAAAAAAGATTTCTGATCTAATTAAGAGTTTATTATTTATAAACTAATGAAATCAAAATTATAAAGTCGATATATTGCTATATTCTATTAATTAAGGTTATGTTTTATTTATTTAATGATAGTCACTATTTATTTGAGCTATATTTTGTTCTAGAATATATAGAATATGATTATTTAATTCTAAATAGATAAGGAAAAATATGAATAGAATAGTTAATTGATACGATATAGTAGTTTAGTGAATTTGTATGCACGTGCTATTTTATTTGAGCCCGCTTAGCTCAGAGGTTAGAGCATCGCATTTGTAATGCGATGGTCATCGGTTCGATTCCGATAGCCGGCTTTTCCATATTTTTTCGTTTTTTTACATGATTTTTAATGTACTTTCAAAATCAAAGAAGATTGAAAAGACTTATTTCACCTTTTCCCAGAGTTACCACTCCATTTATATTATGTCATATAAACTTCCATATAGGAATATATATTGGGTATAAAGAATTAGACCTTTGCAAAATAAATCAAGAAAATAAAGGAAAATTTTTATGATTTTTTTTATTTATATATATTGTATATACAATAATAAAAAATCTGTATATTGAGAAGAATATATCTTCTTACTCTTTGTATTCCAATAGTTTATTGGAGTGGATTTCACGTCATTTATCATTATCATTTAGTTCAGTTTTAATTTTGTTTAGTTTTGTACAATTTCAATAAAAAAAAGGAGTCTTTATGTCACGTTACCGAGGGCCTCGTTTTAAAAAAATACGCCGTCTGGGGGCTTTACCGGGACTAACTAGTAAAAGGCCTAGGGCAGGAAGCGATCTTAGAAACCAATCGCGCTCCGGAAAAAAATCTCAATATCGTATTCGTTTAGAAGAAAAACAAAAATTGCGTTTTCATTATGGTCTTACAGAACGCCAATTACTTAAATATGTTCGTATCGCCGGAAAAGCCAAGGGGTCAACAGGTCAAGTTTTACTACAATTACTTGAAATGCGTTTGGATAACATCCTTTTTCGATTGGGTATGGCTTTGACTATTCCTCAAGCACGCCAATTAGTTAACCATGGACATATTTTAGTTAATGGTCATATAGTTGATATACCAAGTTATCGCTGCAAACCCCGAGATATTATTACAGTGAAGGATGAACAAAACTCTAGAACTTTGGTTCAAAATCTTCTTGATTCATCTGCCCCCGAGGAATTGCCAAACCATCTAACTCTTCACACATTCCAATATGAAGGGTTAGTCAATCAAATAATAGATAGGAAATGCGTCGGTTTGAAAATAAATGAATTGCTTGTCGTAGAATATTACTCTCGACAGACTTAATAAACCTAACTTAAGTAAAAAAAATAACTAAAAACAAGAGTTCGGACAACTCCCCTTCGCCCTCCTTTTTGATTAAAAATAAAAAGGCACAAGGTAAGGGATTTGTCGGGGAATCTTTTTCCTATTCATGTATCATAGATTGGTAGGGAGATTTGGATCCCTTGTTTGCTCTTCCCAGCATATTCCATATCAAAGAAATTAGGAATAGAGAATCTATTTAAAAATAAAAACAAGGTAGATTTTATATCTATTCTTTTTTATTTGATTTGATACATTGTGGTCAATCCCGTAAGATTGGTGAATTAGTTGAAAGTACGGAAAGAGAGGGATTCGAACCCTCGGTAAACAAAAGCCTACATAACAGTTCCAATGTTACGCCTTCAACCACTCGGCCATCTCTCCGACACCAGGATTATGACTGAGTACCTGGGTGAATAGCGAGTTATTCATCGTTTTTTAGGTTATGGTTAATAGATTTTTTGACCGGAAAAAGTTGTAAGTAGATAGAAGGTTTTTTATTTTAATGAGTCCGCTTTTATGTTAGTTCGTACTATACAATTCCTTTGTTTGTCAGAAAATTTTCTCACAAAAGAAAAGGTAAAGGAAATCAAAAGAGTTATAGAATGGATTATTACCTATGCCAAGATCGCGTATAAATGGAAATTTTATTGATAAAACCTTTACAATTGTAGCCGATATCTTATTACGAGTCATTCCGACAACTTCCGGAGAAAAGGAGGCATTTACTTATTACAGAGATGGTGCGATTTGATTATCATTATTTTTTTTCTCGCCGATTTGGAATAGAAAGAAAAACGAGTATTGAAAAAAATCTACGCTTTTGAAGGTGAAGTTTATAATATAAAAAAAGCAATCCCTTCTGTCATGTATCCACGATTAATGCAGCCTTAGATGCTTCAATTGTGAATTCTAGTATTGAGCAAAAGGTTTTTACCTATGGTTCCCGTATTACAGATCAATCCTACTACACTAATACAATATACGAATAGGAGGCATAGGGGAAGAAGCACTACGCCGAGAAATCAACAACACGAAAACTTTCTTCAAAATGATTCCTTTTCTTTCTTCTTCTTCTTTTGGATTGGGACTAATTAAAATGGTTGGAACAATAAACATCCATCTCGTTCGTACTTTGGATACCCGTATAACCATTGAAGACTGTTGAAGTGGCTAATTCCTGGAAATTTAGGGGCGTTGAGAACAAAGAAATTTTTAGAGTTTACTTTTTTATTTTTATCTAGCATGAACCCACTTGGTAGTAAGAAAAGATCTTTTGCAAGAAGGTTGGCTAGGGATTTCTTGTAAAAACATTAGCCCCGCTTAGTTCATAATGACATCAAATTTTTCCATATATTATTTTCATTATGCACCTAAAGGAGGAGCCGTATGAGATGAAAATCTCACATACGGTTCTGAAACGGAGAATTCGTTAAAGCGAATGACGACCGTAACGGATGTCGGCTCAATCTGAAGGAAATTATGCGGAAGCATTACAGAATTATTATGAAGCTATGCGCCTAGAAATTGACCCCTATGATCGAAGTTATATACTCTATAATATAGGCCTTATCCACACAAGTAATGGGGAACATACCAAAGCTTTAGAATATTATTTTCGGGCATTAGAACGAAACCCCTTTTTACCACAAGCTTTTAATAATATGGCTGTGATCTGTCATTACGTGCGACTATCTCCACTATAGAAAAAAAAGAACGAACAGCTAGTCAATTAAATACTAGAAACACAAAAAAGGGCTTTCTACATAAGCATCGTACAAAACGATTTTTTATCAGCTGTAGCAAATAAATAAACTTCATAGATCAAATATGAAGTGAAGACGGGATATGCCTAAATACTTTCTTCTATGGATAAAAAAAGATTTAATTGATAGAGGAAGCACCGTAAAGATCAATTGGAAAGGTTTTGGACCGATACAACAAGAGCTGTTTATTTATATCATAATATGAGATAAATCTTCGGAATCTTCTTATGTAATAGAGTAGATCCCCTAAGGTATTGAGCAGCGGTGTAGCATCAGATCCTAAAGACAGTAAGTCTTTTTATTTTTTATGAAGTATGAAAAAAGTCTTTTTCAAAGATTCTATATAAATTTTTATATGAAAGCGGGATAGTTACCTTTCAGAAAATTATAATATCTAAAAACAGTGGACATGCCCTTTTTTCTGAAGGTAGGAGAAAAGATAAAACTTATTATATTAATTAATATATTAATTAAATCAAAATTAAAGTTTGAAACTCATGTAATAACTCTCTTTTGTTTAATACAAGAAAAACCGAATATCTATAAGAAATCTCATTCAATCAGACATTCAATTAGATATTCAATTAGATATAAAGTTAAAGTAGGTTAGTTAAAGTTAAAAAACAGGTATACCAAAACAAAAGAGTTGGTTGT